AGAACATATATATTCTATGAGAATATAGATTGCTTTTTTAACAATGTTCTGTTTAAAATCGAAATGTTAGCTGGAATGTGATTGTTGTTTCTTATTTTTTTCTTCGATGAATCTTTTTTTTAAACTGAATCGAGATGCGGAAGAATCCATATTCCCTATCTCGTATTCTCTACCCCCTAAATTAGCCTAATTAGATTCAATTTTATTTTTTGTAGATTTCTTGACTTTTCGCCAAGAGGGGGTTTTTGGTACTAATTAAATTCACTAAGTCTCTTAATTCTTAATCAATGAGTTAGGCTAAAATAGCAAAAAAAGGAGCAAAAACTGGACTTAATCTGGACTTGTTTGGCTTTGTGCCTAGACAGCTCACATTTCGTAAAAATAAAAAAGACTAGGACACCCCCTTCTTTTCTTTTGATTTATGCTGCATCAGTCCCATAGAATGGGGTAGATAGAAGTTAATCAGTAATGGGAAGGCGTTCATTTCAATATCTATAAACGGTGACAATTGCTCCGTCTATTTGATCGAATTGATAGATACGAAACCCTCCCCATTCTTTGGATTTTATCAATCAGATGAAAAAAAAAAAAGAATACGAATTAAAATCTTACCTTACATTAATCTTTTTTTATCCATCTCATAAAAAAAATTGGATTTGTTGTTTGGTGTATTTATCTATTTTAAATCATTGAAATCGTTGATGATTCAATTAAAAAAAAAAAGACTTATCTTTTTTCCTAAGATGATCAAAAGTTGTTTTTAACTATCAAATTTTCTTCGAAGAATGATGTCGAAAAGGGAACTTTCTAAATTTCGAATAAATTTAGAAAGAGAAATAGTTTAATCATTCCTTAGAAGCTGAATCTTTCTCTCCTATTAAGTCACGTGAAGATGCAGAATCAAAAAGAATTCATTTATTCGTCTTATTTTTTATTATATTATTTATATAAAAAAATTATTTATTATATATTAATTAATATAATATTAATTAATATAATATGTTAGACAAATTAATATTAGCGATGGGGTCTTACTAAGACTTCTTCAGAAAAATATATATCCACCTATATCTATAGTATTCTTTATATCTATATACTATAGATATAGAAAGATATAGAAGATATAGAAAATACTATAGATTATGGTGTTTATACATCAGCCCAACCAATGACTATTCATGATTCCATAATTGAATCAATTCCATACCGGTTCTTAGAGGAATGTTATGGTAAAACTTCGTTTGAAACGATGTGGTAGAAAGCAACGTGCGACTTGAAGGACACGATCCGTTGTGGATTTGTACATCCACCATTTTATGTAGGAATGAAGGTGCTCTTGGCTCGACATCATTGGTTCTGTTTCACTAGAACCCCTCGTTTTTTGTTGTCTTGGAATGTAAATAGTCCATGATGGAGCTCGAGTAGAAAGTATTAATTTATTTCTCGGGGCAAGGGTCTAGGGTTAATGCCAATCAATAAAAAAATTGAAACAACTTCGTAAATGTATCTTCGGTATGGAAATCGAAAGAATCCAATTCGAGCAAGTTTAAAATTAAAAAATTTCTTGGAATTGATCAAACTTTTTCGATCCAAAGTGTTTCACGAGGGAATCCATCGTCTTGTAGGATTCTTTCATAGAAATCGAAAAAAGGGTATGTTGCTGCCATTTTGAAAGGATTAAAAAGCACCGAAGTAATGTCTAAACCCAATGATTTAAAATAAAACAAAGATAAAGGATCCCAGAACAAGGAAACACCTTTTTAATTGTCTTAATAACTGGATCAGACTGAAGAATCCGATTTTAAACGAGACAAACAAAAAAAGAGGAAAGACCGCTCAATAAATGAAATTGCCGAAAGATTTTCCTTTGAACTGTTTGAAAGTTATCCAACTTGAGTTATGAGAGTACGAATGCTTTCTTTTTTATTTTCAGGAAGAAAGAAGAAAAAAAAAGACTTACATCTTTAATTGATTTGATCATTTTATGGACCCAGTTGTCATTTCTTAGATAGAATTCCATACAGAGACAAAACCTCGAATCAATCATTTTCTCGAGCCGTACGAGGAGAAAGCTTCCTATACGTTTCTAGGGGGGGTGTTGTTCATCTACATCTATCCCAATGAGCCGTCTATCGAATCGTTGCAATTGATGTTCGATCCCGAAGAGAAGGAAAAGATCTTCGGAAAGTAGGTTTTTATGATCCGATAAAGAATCAAACTTATTTAAATGTTCCTGCTATTTTATATTTCCTTGAAAAAGGGGCTCAACCTACAGGAACTGTTCAGGATATTTTAAAGAAGGCGGAGGTTTTTAAGGAACTTCGTCCTAATCAACCGAAATTCAATTAAGGAAATAAATTAAGGAAATACAAAAAAGGGGGTAGTGATTTGTATATAACTTTGTATTACTTTTCTCTTCTATTTTTTTGTATTTCCTCCCTTTCCTTTTCTATTTGTATTTATTTATCATTGCTTCCATTGAATTCCGTGTTCTATAACG